TATTCTCTTCGATTGATTGTATCTCAAAACACACATATCACTTAAAAACTTCCTTTCTTTCTATTGAAAAAAAAAAGAAAAATGGATTTCCGGTCACAGGCTGAAAAATTCAGGACAAACTGTGTTTCCTTAATTGTATAAGAAAAAAAGCAAATCGATTTACGACTAATCAGTATAAATTATTTTGAATAATAGATCATTTTCAATTTCCATTATAACAATATATATGTATATATGTAAACCCCAGAACAGAAATTATGACACAGATATCGTATCAAGTGGAGTCTCCCTCTTATGCACATATCCCTATAGAAAAAAACCGCCGTGCTTGAATTTTTCATTGAATAAATATATTGAATAAAAAATGGGAATTGTAATCATAGTGTGACCCCATCTATGTTTAGGTTGCTCAAAAAAATAAAACTACAATATCAAGGATACGATATGAAGATAGCTAGATAACTATATCGGCATACGTCTAATAAATACTATTTTTATTATACAATTCAATCGTATTCTCGAAATTTTACTAGGAAAAAAAAAGAATTCCAATTTCCTTTACGGATTCTTTTTTTTTTTAACATTAAAAAATGAAATAAATTCAAATTAAATCAATTAAGTGTGCTAAAAAACTCTATCCTACCCCCAATTATTCTGTCTTTATTGTATTCAATTCATATCAATCATAAAAAGTAGATTAAATTCTGAATCCATTTATTTTTTTGCTACCCAACCTATTGATCCTAATATCAACATAGGTAAAATGGGATCAATTTAGATATTCTATACAAGACTCTATAAGTGTTTGTAAGGTAAGTGACAGGATTTTTTCCGGAATGTTTTATCAACTCATTTCCATTTGTACCTGTCGCAAATTCGAACTTGCGTCAAAAATATTCTTAACTCCTTCGTCTCCTTTCACTTCATACGTATGAATAAAATAAATGTATGGAGTTGGCTAAAATTTTATGTGATTCAGTAAACAAAATATGCATTCCATCATTTCTAGATCGATTCGTATGGCTCGATGAAGAGTGAGGAATTTTTCGATAAAGAGGAAACTTAAGATTAAGATGATTCGGGATGGAAATGAGGGAATGTACACAATACCTGGATTTAATCAGATCCAATTTGAGGGATTTTGTAGGTTCATTAATCAGGGCTTGATGGAAGAACTTCATAAGTTTCCAAAAATTGAAGATACAGATCAAGAAATTGAATTTCAATTATTTGTGGAAACATATCAATTGGTAGAACCCTTGATAAAAGAAAGAGATGCTGTGTATGAATCACTCACATATTCTTCTGAATTATATGTACCCGCGGGATTAATTTGGAAAACGAGTAGAGCTATACAAGAACAAACCATTTTTATTGGAAACATTCCTTTAATGAATTCGTTGGGAACTTCTATAATAAATGGAATATACAGAATTGTAATCAATCAAATATTGCAAAATCCCGGTGTTTACTACCGTTCAGAATTAGACCATAACGGAATTTCTGTTTATACCAGTACTATAATATCAGATTGGGGAGGACGATTGGAATTAGAAATTGATAGAAAAGCGAGGATATGGGCGCGCGTGAGTAGGAAACAAAAAATATCTATTCTAGTTCTATTATCGGCTATGGGTTCGAATCTAAGAGAAATTCTAGATAATGTTTGTTACCCTGAAATTTTCTTGTCTTTCCCAAATGATAAGGAAAAAAAAAAGATTGGGTCAAAAGAAAATGCTATTTTGGAGTTTTATCAACAATTTGCTTGTGTAGGCGGGGATCCCGTATTTTCTGAGTCCTTATGTAAGGAATTACAAAAGAAATTTTTTCAACAAAGATGTGAATTAGGAAGGATTGGTCGACGAAATACGAATCAGAGACTGAATCTTGATATACCCCAGAAGAATACATTTTTGTTACCACGAGATGTATTAGCTGCTGCGGATCATTTGATCCGAATGAAATTTGGAATGGGTACGCTTGACGATATGAATCACTTGAAAAATAAACGTATTCGTTCTGTAGCGGATCTGTTACAGGATCAATTCGGATTGGCTCTTGTTCGTTTAGAAAATGGGGTTCGAGGAACTATATGTGGGGCAATCAGGCATAAATTGATACCGAATCCTCAAAATTTGGTAACTTCAACTTCATTAACAACCACTTATGAATCGTTTTTTGGCCTACACCCTTTATCTCAAGTTTTGGATCGGACTAATCCATTGACCCAAATTGCTCATGGGCGTAGGTTGAGTTATTTGGGTCCTGGGGGGTTGACAGGGCGAACTGCTAGTTTTCGGATACGAGATATCCACCCTAGTCACTATGGACGTATTTGCCCAATTGATACGTCTGAAGGAATCAATGTTGGACTTATTGGATCTTTAGCTATTCATGTAAGGATTGGTCATTGGGGATCTATAGAGAGTCCCTTTTATGAAATATCTGAGAGATCAAAAAAGGCACAGATGATTTATTTATCGCCAAGTAGAGATGAATATTATATGGTAGCAGCAGGAAATTCTTTGGCCTTGAACCGGGGTATTCAAGAGGAACAGGTTGTGCCAGCTCGATACCGTCAAGAATTCCTAACTATTGCATGGGAACAGATTCATCTTAGAAGCATCTTTCCCTTCCAATATTTTTCTATTGGAGCTTCTCTCATTCCTTTTATTGAGCATAATGATGCAAATCGAGCTTTAATGAGTTCTAATATGCAACGTCAAGCAGTTCCGCTTTCTCGATCGGAAAAGTGTATTGTTGGAACTGGACTGGAACGTCAAACGGCTCTAGATTCTGGGGTTTCAGCTATAGCCGAACGGGAGGGAAAGATCATTTATACTGATACTCACAAGATCATTTTCTCAAGTAATGGAGACACTATGAGCATTCCATTAGTTATGTATCAACGTTCTAACAAAAATACATGTATGCATCAAAAACCTCAGGTTCCGAGGGGTAAATGCATTAAAAAGGGACAAATTTTAGCAGACGGTGCGACTACAGTTGGTGGGGAACTTGCTTTAGGAAAAAACGTATTAGTAGCTCATATGCCATGGGAAGGTTACAATTCTGAAGACGCAGTACTAATTAGTGAACGTTTAGTATATGAAGATATTTATACTTCTTTTTACATTCGGAAATATGAAATTCAGACTCATGTGACAAGCCAAGGTCCTGAAAGAATCACTAAGGAAATACCACATTTAGAGGATCGCTTACTCCGCAATTTAGACAGAAATGGAATTGTGATGCTTGGATCTTGGATAGAAACAGGTGATATTTTAGTAGGTAAATTAACGCCTCAGACAGCGACCGAATCATCGTATGCTCCGGAAGATAGATTATTACGAGCCATACTCGGCATTCAGGTATCCACTGCAAAAGAAACTTCTCTAAAATTATCTATAGGTGGAAGGGGCCGAGTTATTGATGTGAGATGGATTCAGAAAAGGGGTGGTTCCATTTATAATCCAGAGATGATTCGTGTATATATTTCACAAAAACGTGAAATCAGAGTAGGTGATAAAGTAGCCGGAAGACATGGGAATAAAGGTATCATTTCCAAAATTTTGCCTAGGCAAGATATGCCCTATTTGCAAGATGGAACACCGGTTGATATGGTCTTCAACCCATTAGGAGTACCCTCACGAATGAATGTAGGACAGATATTTGAATGCTCACTCGGGTTAGCGGGGGATCTGCTAAAAAGACATTATAGAATAGCACCTTTTGATGAGAGATATGAGCAAGAGGCTTCGAGAAAACTAGTGTTTTCTGAATTATATTCAGCCAGTAAGCAAACAAAAAATCCATGGGTATTTGAACCCGAGTATCCGGGAAAAAGCAGAATATTTGATGGAAGAACAGGGGATCCTTTTGAACAACCTGTTCTAATAGGAAAACCCTATATCTTGAAATTAATCCATCAAGTTGATGATAAAATCCATGGGCGTTCCAGTGGACATTACGCACTTGTTACACAACAACCCCTTAGAGGAAGGGCCAAACAAGGGGGACAACGAGTAGGAGAAATGGAAGTTTGGGCTCTAGAGGGATTTGGTGTTGCTCATATTTTACAAGAGATGCTTACTTATAAATCTGATCATATTAGAGCTCGTCAAGAGGTACTTGGTGCTACAATTGTTGGAGGAACAGTACCTAACCCCGAAGATGCTCCAGAATCCTTTCGATTGCTCGTTCGAGAACTACGATCTTTGGCTCTGGAACTGAATCATTTCCTCGTATCTGAAAAGAATTTCCAGATTAATAGGAAGGAAGCTTGATCTGAATGAATCAGAATTTCTATTCTATGATCGACCAGTATAAACATCAACAACTTCGAATTGGACCAGTTTCTCCTCAACAAATAAGGGCTTGGGCTACCAAAATACTACCTAATGGAGAGATAATTGGTGAGGTGACAAAACCGTATACTTTTCATTACAAAACCAATAAACCGGAAAAAGATGGATTGTTTTGTGAAAGAATCTCTGGACCTATAAAAAGTGGAATTTGTGCTTGTGGAAATTATCGAGTGATTGGGGCTGAAAAAGAAGACCCGAAGTTTTGTGAACAATGCGGGGTGGAATTTGTTGATTCTCGGATACGAAGATATCAAATGGGATACATCAAACTCGCATGCCCGGCGACTCATGTGTGGTATTTGAAACGTCTTCCTAGTTATATCGCGAATCTTTTAGATAAACCCCTTAAGGAATTAGAAGGCCTAGTATACTGTGATGTGTGATTTGATCAAAATTTTCATTTTACAGATTCGAAAACTGTCATCCCATTCAATCTGATTATTGGGATGTCCCCGTTCTGACATGTGTCTTGGAAGGACTAACATGAAGCTCAGAATGTTGGGTGTATTCAATACTTCCAAACAAACAACAAAAGGGGAATTGATCCATGGTCGATTCCCGTAACAGATAAATAGGAATTACTAGTTATACCTCGTGAAAACAAAATACTTGCTTCGTGGAATTAACCATTCC